CAACATAATGACTCTGATATAGCTGGCCCTTTTAGGTACTTGAATATTGCCTAACTGCTCTGGTGCATTTACAGTTATTGCTTCTGTGAACATAGTAGCTAAATAATCCCAACGTGTTACATAAGGTAAATATTGTATAATTGTTCGGTTTTCCGCAATTTTTTCCATCCCTCTATGTAAATAACCCAATATTGGTTCACAGTCAATAACATCTTCACCATCTAGAGTAACAATGAGTCGAAGAACACCGTGCATTGATGGGTGCTGAGGACCCAGATTTACTATCATAAGGTCATTTCGTGTAGCTGGTGCAGTCATAGGTTTTTTCCCGATTCATTCTTCCATGAATTGCTGAAAGCGAAAAGAAGTTCATCAAAATTTAAGCAAAAAATGCAAAACGACTCTTCAAATTAACGAGTTTTTGTTTCTCGAATATCCAACCGACCAATTAATTCTTTATAACGTACTCTATTTTTTTTTGACAAATAAGCCAGTAGCCGTTGACGCTTTCCTAGAATTTTACGCAGACCTCTCTGAGATAAATAGTCTTTTTTGTGCAATTCCAAATGTGAAGTAAGTCTGCGTATCCTATTGGTGAAACTGACTACTTGAAATTCAGCAGACCCCTTGTTGTCTTTGTTTTCCTCTTTCAAAATAATTGCACTGAATGGATTTTTTATCATAACAGAATCTCCTCCTCCCTTTTTTACATATATTATATAAATTTTATCGATCAGTAATAATAATATCAGTCATTTTTATGTAGTAAACACAAGAATCTGAATTTCTTTATAGCTCCCGATTTTCTCAATTAAAACGAATCAATCAAAATTTGAATTTGATTCGGGCAAGGATAAAAAGGGGACGGTACGTTTTTACACTCACAAACGCGAATAATTTAGACGTAAAATTACGAAGATTCTGGTGATTCATTTATAGATTTTATCCTAACTAATTGATACGTCATTTACTTATTATTATAATATCGTATCGTAGACTGCGATGTAAGACAGGGCATATGTGCAGCTGTTTGCTTTCATATATGGTACAGAATATATAGTCAAAATGGACCATCAACGAATTTTTAATTGTGGATATATCCTTAACATACTGAAATTGCTTCCATTATTGGTATCAAACCAATAGCGATTCATACAAGCTAAGTCTTCTAATCGATAATTAGGCCAAAGAAAGAACTTTAATTTAATTAATTCGTTTTTATCTCTATCAAAACGTTTACTTTCATCCAAAAAAGGACTCCCCCTTTTTATGTTCTTCTTGTTGCAAAATACTGGATTTCTATCCACACCTTTTCTATTCTTTGAATTGAAATAAATTAAAATTCTCAATTCTCTACGACGCCTAGCCGATAAAATCTTTTCAGGAACAAGAAAATCATAATGGTTTTTGTCTCTATTTCCAGTTATTCTTTGATATCTTGGGGTGGATTCATCAAACTTCTTCGTATCAATATATCTTTGTTCTCGGTATCTTTGATTAGTTTGGTACTTACTCTTATGAATTAATGAAATACCTATGGTTTGATACATAATAAATTGTCCATCTTTTTTTACAGACAGACGAATGGGTTCGATAATCAATACCCCCCTTTTCATCAATTCTCTAACTGTTAAGCTCTTCCGAATCAGCATTATATCCAGACTTATTTCTCTGTTTTGAATAGACGATATAGTAATAGTTCTTGGATTTTTCAGTCCAAGCAAGAGACAACTTACTTTGATATTATTGATCATTCTTTGCTTTAAACCATCGTCGCATCTCAATTGAAAAAGCAAATGCTGTTTCAGTAAGGCATTTAGTTCTACTTTCACGTTACTTTTGTTATTGTATTGTTTTTTCGTTTTACCCTTTTTCAGGACCAATTTCGCATAATCTTCTTCAATATTTTTTTGTTGATTTGAGAGAACGAATCTGCGATTTCCTTGGTTTTGTGCATCTGATCCAAGATCTCTTCGGTCTGCGGGTTCTTTTTCTTCTTGATTTCGATTCTTTAATTCAAAAATTTTTTTTTCATTTGATGGTCTAAAAAAATTCCATTTTTGCTTTCCATTGATGTTTTTATTGTCACTAACATTTTTATTTCTATTCAAATTTAAAAGAAGTAATTTGCTTGGTATAATCCACGGTTTTTTTTTGTATACATTATAAAGTAGCACAAATTCTGGGAAGAACCAAAGTTTCAGATTCGATATGCAGCGATTTTGTATTTCTTTATTCATTTCCATCCAATCAAAAAGGTGTTTTTTCTGATTGAGCGGATTTTTTTCTAAATCTTGATAAAGCGTAAGATAAAAAAGATCGTTCTTATGAATTTTATCAATTTTTTGGTAATTCTTACTTTCAATCTTAGTATTTTTATTACTGTTGAGATCCATTTTGATCCAGGTCTCAATATCAACTTTTTCTCTTAGAAAAAAATTGAGAATTTTCCAATCAAAATATTTTCTATCTGGATTTTTTTCCATATACATAATATCACCCTTTCCTAGATAAGTATTGATAGGAATATCCTCTAGTATATCAAAGAATTTTTGTTTATGTGTGGTGTAATTATAAGAAATTCTTTGGTTGTTATTTACTTGCAATGGTGATCCATAAATAATATATGAGTCCATCTTCCTTTCATAATTAATAGATTTATATGATAAAAGGTCATATCTATAGTATTTTTGAAAATTCTCTTTTTGGGGGGGGTTGGTTAATGAATATACTTCAAAATCGTTTTGTTTTTTGTAATGAAGTAATCGGTCTTTTGAATCCCATTTTGTTAAATTTTTCTTTTGAGTTATACGGCCTTGATTGATTGTATTTCGCCATTTTTGTGGTATTAATCCAGACCATCTAATCTGAGATAAATTGTATTGATAATGACCTCTTAACCAGTTTTTCCATTGATTCGTTCCAGAACTTGAAAATTTCGTATGCCCTAATTCGGAATGAAATATTCCTTGTGTTCCAAAAGAATCCTTTATTGCAGTCTTAAGAAAAAAAGATGTTCCATGATATTCAAGAACAGATCTTAACTTATATAAATTAATAACTCGGGTTTGGGATAATTTGTAAAATACATATGCTTGCGACAAGGAGGATAAGTCAAAAAAAAGATGTGAATTTTTCGTACTATTCCTAATATTATAAAGTGACTTTTTTATAGTCGAAATAAAGTGAATTGTATTTTGATTTGTTTTATTAATAGTTTCTTGGTTTGTTTCATTATTGTAAATGGATTTATATTTTTGAATAATTTTTTTTGTTGATTCAAGAACAAGTTGTGTATACTTTTTGGCAATATTAATGATATATAGAAAGATATCTATGTATATTTTTTCAATGAAAATTTTTAGAAAACCCTGTAATTTACAAATTAATCGAGTATTTCTTCTTTTTAATATTTGCCAAATATCTTTTGACGATTCGACATTATAACTTCTTTTATTAGGACTACTATTTATTCCTGGAGTTCCTTTTTTTTTTTCTTTTGTAATACTCTTTATTTTCTTTCTGATTGTGCTTGTTCTATCAGTTATATTTTTAATTTTTTTTTCTCTCAGTGAATAATTTGTCCAATCTGTAGATCTAATTTTATTAAACGAGTCGTGAATTGTCTGATTGCTGATTATAGAACCTTTTTCTTGGTTAGTTTCACCGGATTCATATACTTCTTTTAATCTAAATAGAGTTGGATTTACTTTTGAGAGCTCTTTTTTTATTCTTTTTAGAAACAGAAATAAAACGTTTTTGATAAACCCCTTTTTTGTTTCTTTTGAACCTTGTAGAAAATGTTTTGTTCTTCTTTTTAAAACTCTTATTAAAACTCTTAGAGCTAGAAAATCCTTAAAAATGGGCTCAAAAAAGGAAGGTCTTTTTCGGGGAGAACCAAAAGGAAGGTCAGTTTCCATTCCACCAGCCGTTAAAAAACAAAAATTATCTTTTTTTTGCTCTTTCTTTAGATCTCTATAAGAGGGCCGCAACTTAGGCTTAGATCTGTACCAAGGTTTCAAACAGAAGGGAAATAGTATTTTTATCTGAATACCTTCTGTTAACCAATTTTCGGGAAATTCTGTTTCTGATAATTGAACACCATTATAGGTACATTTAATATGCTTTTCTCTCTTCCATTCATGTAAATCCTCAAACCACTCAGGGGGTTGGAATAATAAGATACGCCCAATATTTTTAACTATTATCAATGAAGGTAATATAATATATTTTCTAAGCATCGATTGAATTATTAATAGCAAACTTCTTGTTGTTTGCGAAAATGGAACGAAATCCCAGATTTCCGGCAGTTCTAGCCGCACTTTTTCCTTTATTTTGTTTTCCTCTTGTTTCTCTCTTCTTTTTGTCTGTTCTTCTGTATAATCTTTTAATTCTGCCCCTTTACCCATCCAATTTCTAAAAAGAAGTTTCATCAGTTCGGAGATATCAAAAGAAAAAAGGGGGGATTTTTTTCTTCTGTTCAAAAAAAGTGGGGAGTGTGCATTTGCTTGAAACAGTTTCCAAATAAGAGTTTTACGCCTTTGAGCACGCATAGAACCTTTAATTATGTCTCGACGAAAATCCGATTCTTGCGAATATTCTATCGTATATATCGGGTCTATTTGATCAAGATTTTCAGCATTCCATTTGTTAGGGGTAAAAAGTACTAGATCATCAATTTTCCTTGAACGAATCTGATGGCCCACCGGTACGCCTTCTTGAATTACGCCCGACTGTTGTTCCAACTCGGTAATAAGTTTGTCTGACCATCGGGGGACTTTTTTACTGATTTCTTTTATTCCAAAAGATTTTTGTTTTAGTTTGTGACCATTAGGGCCAGTTAGAATTGCATTTAATAAAAATTTTATTAGTTTTGCTTCATTTTTGGAACCCCTTCTTCCTTGTTCTTTTTCTGAAAATAAGGAAGGGCCCCTCAAATTTAAACTCGATCCTGATTCTCTATCAAATTTACTGATTAAAGTAAGTAAATGACTAATTTC